TTATTTTTATTATTTATATGCAAAATTATTAAGAATGGTTTAATAAAAGTTTAAATTAAAATAATATTTAAATAATATATATATATATATTAAATTTTTAATATATTAATATATATATATATACATTAAATTTTAAAAAAATTAAAATTAATTATATTAATATATTGTAATTTTTATGAATAATAATTGTTTAATTTCCAATTTAGTTTTTAATATAATTATTATGAAAAAGAAAGAAAGAAAATTATTGAAAATTTAATAATTTACATTAAATATTTTAATATAAAAAAAAAAAAAAAAAAATTCTATTTAAAAAATTTTGTATATAAATAAATTTTTTATGGTTTAATAATTTTATTTTAAGTTTATTTTACATATAAATTTTAGTATTAATTTTAAATTATTTAAATAATAATTTATATTTTTAAGTAGTAATTAATATTAATTATTTAAGAAATTAAGATTTAGTGATACTTTAATTAATAACAAATTTTGTGCCAGCAGTTGCGGTTATACAAAAGTTAAATTAAATTTTATTAGTAATTAATAAATAATATGTTAAGTATAAAAAAAAATTAAATTATTAAGTGAAATTTTAATTTATGAATTTTTATAAAAATTATGATTTAATAAATTTTATAAAAAACTAGGATTAGATACCCTATTATCAAAATTTAAAGTTAAAATACTAAAATAGTAAATAATTATTTATTGAAACTTAAATAATTTGGCGGTATTTTAGTTCATTTAGAGGAATCTGTTTAATAATTGATAATCCACGAATAAATTTACTTAATTTATAATTTTGTATATCGTTGTTAAAAAAATATTTTTTAATAAAATTAATATTTTAAAATTATAATATAAATTTAAATCAGATCAAGATGCAGAATATAATTAAGAATATAATGGATTACAATAAATTTATTTAGATGAATATTAATATGTAAAATTAATTAAAAGTGGATTTAAATGTAATTTTATTTAGTTTAATAAAATGATTTATAATTAAAATATGTACATATTGCCCGTCGCTTTCATATAATAATAAGTTGAAATAAGTCGTAACAAAGTAGAGGTACTGGAAAGTGTTTCTAGAAAGATCAAATTAGAGCTTGTAAAAGTATTTCATTTACATTGAAAAGATATTAAAAAATTAATTAATTTGAAGGGGTAAAATTAATAAGTTAATTTAATAAAAAAATTTTTAATAAAATATTTTAAAGGGGGGGTTAAAGTATATTTATAGAAAAAATTAATTAATTTATAGTTAAATAGTATTGTGAAAGAATTTTGAAATATGTGAAAATAAAATTAAAAAAAAGTAATTTTTGTTTAGTGTATCTTGGGTATCAGAGTTTATTAAAAAAAATTATTAAATAATAAATTCTCGAATTTAAAAGAGATAATTAATTAATAAAGTTATTGTAGCATAAATATTTTAAATAATTAATTGGAAATGAAATGTTAATCGTTTTTAAATATATCTAGTTTTTTTAGAAAAAAATTTAATTTTATGTTAATAAAAAAAAAAATTAATTAAATAATTTTTTTTTTTATTAACATTATATTTTAAGGGATAAGCTTTAATTTAAATTTATATAAATAAAATTAAAAATTAAATTGAAAATTTTATGATTTATATTGTTAAAAAAATTTAATTTATTATAAATAATTTCATTTAAAATAAAATTTAATAAAATTTTATATATTTATAAAAAAAGAATTTTTAATAAGTTTAAATTTGATATAATGATAAAATTAGTATATGTAAAATAATTATAAATAATATAAATTACACTATATATTATAATTAATTAAAAGGAATTCGGCAAAAAGTTATATTCACTTGTTTATCAAAAACATGTCTTTTTGAAAATAATATAAAGTCTAATCTGCCCACTGATAAAATATTAAAGGGCTGCAGTATATTGACTGTACAAAGGTAGCATAATCATTAGTCATTTAATTGATGACTTGTATGAAAGATTGGATGAAATATAAACTGTCTCTTAATTAAATGTAGAATTTAATTTTTTAATTAAAAAGTTAAAATAATTTAAAAAGACGAGAAGACCCTATAGAGTTTTATAAATTTATTAATTAAGATTATATATTTATAAAAAAAAATTAAAATCAATAAATTTATTTTGTTGGGGTGATAAAAAAATAAAAAAAACTTTTTTTATAAGTGAACATATATAAATGATTAAATGATCCATTAATAATGATTATAAGAAAAAATTACCTTAGGGATAACAGCGTAATTTTTTTTTTTAGTTCTTATAAAAAAAAAAGTTTGCGACCTCGATGTTGGATTAAGATAAAATTTAAATGCAGTAGTTTAAAATTTTTGATCTGTTCGATCATTAAAATCTTACATGATCTGAGTTCAAACCGGTGTAAGCCAGGTTGGTTTCTATCTTTTAATAATTAAAATATTTTAGTACGAAAGGATTAAATATTTAAATTAAATTTTTTATTTTGAATTTTATTAAAATAATTTAATATAATAAATAAATAGTAATATATATATATAAATATATATATATTTACTATTTTGACAGAAAAATGTGATGATTTTAGAATTCATTAATATATAATTTATTTATATAGATAGTAAATGTATATATATGAAATTTATTTAATTTTAATTGGAATATTAATTTTAATTATTGGGGTTTTAGTAGGAGTTGCTTATTTAACTTTATTAGAACGTAAAGTTTTAGGGTATATTCAGATTCGGAAAGGGCCTAATAAAGTAGGTTTTATAGGAATTTTACAACCTTTTTCTGATGCTATTAAGTTATTTACTAAAGAACAAACTTATCCTAATTTTTCTAATTATATAAGATATTATTTTTCTCCTGTTGTAAGATTTATTTTATCTTTAATGATTTGATTATTAATTCCTTATTATTTTAATATAATTAGATTTAACTTAGGAGTTTTATTTTTTTTATGTTGTACTAGATTAGGAGTATACACAGTAATAATTGCTGGTTGGTCTTCTAATTCTAATTATGCATTATTAGGTGGTCTTCGTGCTGTTGCTCAAACTATTTCTTATGAAGTTAGTTTGGCTTTAATTTTAATATCTAGAATTATTATAATTATAGATTTTAATTTAATAAGTTTTACTTTATACCAAAATTTTGTATGATTTATTTTTTTAATATTTCCTTTAAGATTATGTTGAATAAGATCAAGATTGGCAGAAACTAATCGAACTCCTTTTGATTTTGCAGAGGGGGAAAGAGAGTTAGTTTCTGGATTTAATATTGAATATAGAAGAGGGGGATTTGCATTAATTTTTTTAGCGGAATATTCAAGAATTTTATTTATAAGAATATTATTTGTTTTGTTATACATAGGGGGGTTTAATCTAAGATTTATATTTTATTTAAAATTAATATTAATTTCATTTTTATTTATTTGAGTTCGAGGAACATTACCTCGTTATCGATATGATAAATTAATATATTTAGCTTGAAAAAGATATTTACCAGTTTCTTTAAATTTTTTATTATTTTTTTTAGGGTTTAAAATTTTATTATTATAAATAAATATAATTTAATTTTTTTTTAGTATAAATTAATAGAAATATTTATTCTTTTTTAAGTTTTCAAAACAAATGCTTATAACAAGCTCATTAATTTATTTGTTAATTAAATAATAAATTGTCTCAATATTTATTAATAAAAGGGTTAATAATAAAATAAGAAAAATAAAAGATTGTTAATAATTGACCAGTAATAATATAAGGATCTTCAACTGGTCGTGCTCCAATTCAAGTTAATAAAATAACAATTATTACTATAAATCAAAATAATAATTGATTAATAGGATAAAATTGAATTCCTTGAATTTTTTTATTAAAAGTAAATGGAAGAATAATTAAAATTAAAATAGATATAACTAAAGCAATAACACCTCCTAATTTATTAGGAATTGATCGTAAAATTGCATAAGCAAATAAAAAATATCATTCAGGTTGAATATGGACTGGGGTAACTAAAGGATTAGCAGGGATAAAATTATCAGGATCTCCTAGTAAGTAAGGATTTGTTAAAGTTAAAATAGTTAATAAAAATAATAAAATAATAAATCCAATTAAATCTTTAAAAGTAAAAAATGGATGGAAAGGAATTTTATCTAAATTACTATTTAATCCTAAAGGATTGTTAGATCCTGTTTGATGTAAAAATAATAAATGAATTATTGTTATTATTAAAATAATAAAAGGTAAAAGAAAATGAAAAGTATAAAATCGTGTTAAAGTTGCATTGTCAACGGCAAATCCTCCTCAAATTCAATTTACTAATATCACTCCTAAAGATGGAATAGCCGATAAAAGATTTGTAATTACAGTTGCCCCTCAAAATGATATTTGACCTCAAGGTAAAACATATCCTATGAATGCTGTTGCTATGAGTAAGAATAAAATTATAACTCCTACTATTCAAGTATATTTTAAATTGAAAGATTCATAGTAAATTCCTCGTCCAATATGTAAATAAATACAAATAAAAAAAAAAGAAGCTCCATTTGCATGAAGAGTTCGAATTAATCATCCATAATTTACATTTCGACAAATATAATTAACACTATAAAATGCTAATTCAATATTAGCTGTATAATATATAGTTAAAAATAATCCAGTTAAAATTTGTACAATTAAACATAAAGCTAATAAAGATCCAAAATTTCATCAAGCTGAAATATTAGATGGGGAAGGTAAATCAATTAATGATCCATTAATGATTTTAATAATAGGGTGAGTTTTTCGAATATTTATAAAATTATTATTTATCATTAAATTTAATTTAAAGATGATCGAATTGGCCCATAAAAAATATTAGTAATTTTTACAATTGCAATTAAAGTAATGAATAAATAAATTACTAATATTATTATGATTAAAAATGTTTGATTATTATATAATTTTCTTAAATTAATTTTATTTTCATTATTGAAAAATAATAATAAATTTATAAAATTATCTATATCTGAATTAATAGAAAAATTTATTCATGAAATATTATTAATATAAATAATTTGAATTAAAATTATTATAATAAAAAAAAGAAAAATTATTTTTTTAATATTAAATAGAGATATAAACATTTCATTAGAAGCAATTCTTGAAACATAGATGAATAAAACTAATAGTCCTCCTAAAAAAGTAAGAAATAAAATATAAGAAAATCAATAAGTTTTAATTAATATTCCTGAAAGTAAACAAGTTAATAATGTTTGGATTAAAATTATTAATCCTATTGAGAGAGGATTATTTAAAAATAATATGAAAAAAGAAATAATAATTAATATTAATGATAAGGTAAACTTAATGATTTCAAATCAAAGAATAGTTTAATAAAAATAATAATTTTGGAGATTATTGATAAAGAAATTCTTTTTCTTTGAAGTTTTTAAAGTATTTAACTTAACTTTGATTTACAAGACCAATATTTTTTTTTAACTATAAAAACAAATGATAATTATAAATATATGAGTTATTTTTATTTTGATATTTATTGTAGGAAATTTAATTTTTGTTTCTAAACATAAGCATTTATTAATTATTTTATTAAGATTAGAATTTATTGTTTTAAGAATTTTTTTTTTTTTATTGGTTTATTTAATATATTTTGATTATGATTTATATATATTAATAGTTTTTTTAGTATTTTCAGTTTGTGAGGGGGCTTTAGGATTGTCTATTTTAGTTTCAATAATTCGAACTCATGGTAATGATTATTTTCAAAGTTTTAATCTATTATAAATATTAATATATACATATATATATATATATATATATTAATATTAATTAAAATTAAAATGATAAAATTTTTAATTATAATAATTTTTATAATTCCTTTTTGTTTTATAAAAAATATATTTTGAATGGTTCAAATAATATTATTTTTAATAATAATAATATTTATAAATTTAAGAATAAGTTTAAATTTATTTTGTAATATAAGATATATAATATCTTGTGATGTTATATCTTATGGATTAATTATATTAAGAATTTGAATTTCTATTTTAATAATTATAGCTAGAGAAAATTTATATAAAGTAAATTTTTATATTAATTTTTTTTTATTTAATATTATTTTTTTATTAATTATATTATATTTAACTTTTAGAGTAATAAATATATTTATATTTTATTTATTTTTTGAAGGAAGATTAATTCCTACTTTATTATTAATTATTGGATGAGGGTATCAACCTGAGCGAATTCAAGCTGGGATATATTTATTGTTTTATACTTTATTTGTTTCTTTACCTTTATTAATAGGAATTTTTTATATTTTTAGTGAAATATATTGTATAATAATTTATTTTTTAAAATTTTTAAATATAAATATATATTTATTATATTTTTCTATAATTATAGCTTTTTTAGTAAAAATGCCAATATATTTTGTTCACTTATGATTACCTAAAGCTCATGTTGAAGCTCCTGTTTCTGGGTCAATAATTTTAGCGGGAATTATATTAAAATTAGGAGGGTATGGATTATTACGTTTAATAATTTTTCTACAAGAAATTAATTTGAAATTAAATTATATTAGTATTGTAATTAGATTAATTGGAGGGTTTTATATTAGATTAAAATGTTTTTGTCAAGTTGATATTAAGTCTTTAATTGCTTATTCTTCTGTTGCTCATATAAGTATTGTTATTAGAGGTATTATAATTATAAATTATTGAGGATTTATTGGTTCTTATATTTTAATAATTGGACATGGTTTATGTTCATCTGGAATATTTTGTTTAGCAAATATTAGATATGAACGTTTACATAGACGAAGATTATATATTAATAAAGGAATAATAAATTTTATGCCTTCAATAAGATTATGGTGATTTTTATTAATATCTTCTAATATAGCAGCTCCTCCAAGATTAAATCTTATAGGAGAAATTAGTTTAATTAATAGATTAATAAGATGATCTTGAATTTCTATATTGATATTGATGTTAATTTCTTTTTTTAGAGCTGGCTATAGATTATATTTATATTCATTTATTCAACATGGGAAATATTATTCTGGTATTTATAGTTATTATATAGGTGTTTCACGAGAATATTTAATATTAATATTACATTGATTACCTTTAAATATTTTAGTTATAAAAATTGATTATAGAATAATTTGATTTTATTTAAATAATTTAAATAAAATATTGATTTGTGGTATCAAAAATATGAATAAAATTCATTTTAAATTATTAATAATATAAAATATTCAATTTGTTTTATTTCTTTTATTTTTTTATTTTTAATAAGAATAATTAATTTTTTATTTATAATTTATTTTGTTATAAATAATATAATTATTATATTAGAATGAGAAATTATTTCTTTTAATTCAATAACAATTATTATATCAATTTTATTAGATTGAATATCTTTATTGTTTATAATATTTGTTTTTTTAATTTCTTCTGTTGTTATTTATTATAGAAAAAGATATATAAGATCTGAATTAAATTTAATACGATTTATTATTTTAGTATTATTATTTGTTTTTTCTATAATATTATTAATTATTAGTCCTAATATTATTAGAATTTTATTAGGTTGAGATGGTTTAGGATTAGTTTCTTATTGTTTAGTAATTTATTATCAAAATTTAAAATCTTATAATGCTGGTATATTAACTGCGTTAAGAAATCGAATTGGGGATGTATTTATTTTAATAGTAATTTCTTGAATAATAAATTATGGAAGTTGAAATTATATTTTTTATTTAGAATTCATAAATAATGATTGGGAAATAAATATAATTGGGAGATTAATTATTTTAGCTGCAATAACAAAAAGTGCTCAAATTCCTTTTAGATCTTGATTACCCGCAGCTATAGCAGCTCCTACGCCTGTTTCAGCTTTAGTTCATTCTTCTACTTTAGTAACAGCAGGAGTTTATTTATTAATTCGATTTAATTTATTATTATTAGATATAATTTTTTTAAAAATTTTATTATTATTATCAGGTTTAACAATATTTATGGCAGGGATTTCTGCTAATTATGAATTTGATTTAAAAAAAATTATTGCTTTATCAACTTTAAGACAATTAGGTTTAATAATAAGAATTTTAAGAATAGGTTTACCTGATTTAGCTTTTTTTCATTTATTAACTCATGCTATATTTAAAGCTTTATTATTTGTGTGTGCTGGTGTTATTATTCATATAATAAATGATATACAAGATATTCGTTTTATAGGAGGAATTAGATTATATATTCCTTTAACTTCTTTATGTATAAATATTTCTAATATAGCTTTATGTGGAATTCCTTTTTTAGCTGGATTTTATTCTAAGGATTTAATTTTAGAATTAGTGAGATCGGGAAATTTAAATTTATTAATTTTTTTTTTATATTATGTTTCTACAGGATTAACTATATTTTATACTTTTCGTTTAACAATATATTTAATAATTAATGATTATAATTTATTATCTATTTATAATTTATATGATGAAGATTTTACTATATTAAAAAGAATATTTGTTTTATTATTTATAAGAATTATTAGAGGAAGATTTTTAAGATGATTAATTTTTTCTTATCCTTATATAATTTATTTATCTTCTGCTTGAAAAATAATAGTAATTTATGTTAGATTAATTGGAGGTGTTATAGGTTATTTAATTAGAAATATAAATATTTATTCTGTTAATAAATTTATTATAACTTATAATTTAAGAAATTTTTTATGTTTAATGTGATTTATACCTAATTTATCTACTTATGGATTAAGATATTATTTTTTAAATTTTGGTCAAAATTTATTAAAAAATATTGATTTAGGTTGAAGAGAATTATATAGAGGATTTGGAATAGTAAAAATTTTAAAAAAATATTCTGTTTTTTATAATATATATCAAATAAATAATTTTAAAATTTATTTATTTAGATTTATTATTTGAATAATAATAATTTTATTTATATTATTACTTAATAATTAAATAATTTAAATAGCTTATCTATTAGAGTATAATATTGAAGATATATATATATATATATATATATATATATATTTATAAAAAAAATTTTTTTTATTTTTACAATGAAAATGTAAAGTTTTAATTAAACTATATAAATAGAAATATTAATGGAATTAAACCACTAAAAATTAAGTTAGCAGCTTAATTTTAAACTTATATATTTCTATTTAATTGGAATTCATAATTCAATTTTATCATTAACAGTGATTTACCTCTTTTTGGTTTCAATTAATAAATAAGGAGTAAAAATACTCTTTCTTTTAAGTCGAAATTAAATGCAATATTGCTTCTTATTTATAAGATAAATTAATATTAATTAATATTTTTTGAATGCAAATCAAATGTTTTGTTTAAACTATAATCCTTAAATTATTTAATTAGTTCAATTTAATATATTTTGATTTCATTCATGATATAAACCAATTAATAAAATAATAATAAAAAAAAAACTAATTTTTGTTCAAAAAATAAAATTTACTAATTTAAATAAAGGGATAATAGGAAAAATAAGTGCAATTTCTACATCAAAAATTAAAAAAATTACTGTGATTAAAAAAAAATGTAATGAAAAAGGAATTCGAGCAGAAGATTTAGGATCAAATCCACATTCAAAAGGAGAACATTTTTCTCGGTCAGAAAAAGTTTTTTTTGATAAAATAATAGATAAGAATATTATAATATTTGAAATTAATATAATAATTAAAAAAATATTTATTATTAAAATAATTATTTATATTAAAATTATTAAACTTTTTGATTGGAAGTCAAATATACTAAATATATTATATAAATAATTAATTTCCTCATCAATAAATTGAAATATAAAGGAATAATCAAACTACATCAACAAAATGTCAATATCAAGCTGCTGCTTCAAACCCAAAATGATGATTACTAGAAAAATGGTTATTTAAATGACGAATTAAACAAACAATAAGAAATAGTGTTCCAATAATTACATGAAGTCCATGAAATCCTGTTGCTATAAAAAATGTTGATCCATAAATTCTATCTGCGATGGTAAAAGGGGCTTCAAAATATTCATATGCTTGAAGTATAGTAAAATAAATTCCTAAGATAATTGTAATAAAAAGACCTTGAGTTATTTGAGAGTTATTATTTTCTATAATAGCATGATGAGCTCATGTAACTGATACTCCTGATCTAATTAAAATAATTGTATTTAATAAAGGAATTTGGAATGGATTAAATGGGATAATTCCAGTTGGGGGTCAAATAGCCCCAATTTCAATATTTGGAGCAAGTCTTCTATGAAAAAAAGCTCAAAAAAAGGAAATAAAAAAAAAAATTTCTGAAACAATAAATAAAATTATTCCTCATCGAAGTCCTTTAGTTACTAAAATAGTATGTTTGCCTTGTAAAGTTCCTTCACGACAAATATCTCGTCATCATTGATATATTGTTAAAATAATAATTAAATAACCTAAAATTAATAAATTTATATTAAAATTATGAAATCATTTAATTATACCTGTAACTAAAACTAAAACTCCAATTGCTCCGGTTAAAGGTCATGGACTGTAATCTACTAAATGAAATGGGTGATTAAAATTTGTTTTCATTAATTTACTTCTCTAGAATATAATGTTCTTAAAATTGCAATTACATAAGATTGAATTACAGCTACTGCTGATTCTAAGATTAATAATAAAATTTGAATAATAATTAAAATTATAATAAAATAAGATCTTATTGAAGGGCCAGTTCCACTTAAAAGAGTTATTAATAAGTGTCCTGCGATTATATTTGCAGTTAATCGAACAGCTAAAGTTCCTGGTCGAATAATATTTCTAATAGTTTCAATTAAAACTATAAATGGTATAAGAATAGAAGGAGTTCCTTGAGGAATTATGTGAATAAATATATGTTGAGAATTATTAATTCATCCATAAATTATGAAACTTAATCATAAAGGTAAGGAAATTGATAAAGATAAAGTTAAATGGCTTGTTCTTGTAAAAATATATGGAAATAATCCTAAAAAATTATTAAATAAAATAAAAGAAAATATTGAAATAAAAATAAAAGTAGATCCTTGAAAATAATTATTTTTTAATAAAGTTTTAAATTCGTTATGAAGTTTTAATAAAATAAAATTTCAAAAATAAAAATGTCGATTTGGAATTAATCAAAATGAATATGGAATAAATAAAATTCCTAAAATTGTTCTAATTCAATTTAAGGAAAGATTAAATAAATTAGTAGATGGGTCAAAAATTGAAAATAAATTACTTATCATTTTCAATTAAAATTTTTAAGTTTAATAGAAAAATTATTATTTTTATTTAAATTTTTTTTATTAAAAATATAATAATTTATAATATTAAAAATTAAATAAATTAATAAAAAAAAGAAAAAAGAAATTATTCAATTAATAGGTATTATTTGTGGAATAAAAGAATATTACTATAGTAATAATTTAAATTTGACATATTTATGTTATAAGTTTAACTAATTCTTTATAAACATTTCATTAGAAGTAAATGCTAATTTACTATAAAATGGTTTAAGAGACCAGTACTTGCTTTCAGTCATCTAATGAAGAATAATTATTAATTCAATTAATAAAATTTTTAATTGAAATTCTTTCAATTACAATAGGTATAAATCTATGATTTGCTCCACAAATTTCGGAGCATTGACCATAAAAAATTCCTGGACGATTAATGAAAAAGTTAGTTTGATTTAAACGTCCAGGGTTAGCATCAACTTTCACTCCTAAAGATGGAATAGTTCAGGAATGAATCACATCTGTAGCAGTTACTATAATTCGAATTTGATTATTTATAGGTAAAATAATTCGATTATCAACATCTAATAAGCGAAAGTTATTAGAATTTATTTCATTAGAAGGAATTATATATGAATCAAATTCAATATTATGAAAATCTGAATATTCATAACTTCAGTATCATTGATGGCCGATAGATTTTAAAGTAATTAAGGGATTATTTAATTCATCTAATAAATATAGTAAACGTAAAGAAGGTAATGCAATAAAAATTAAAGTAATTGCTGGTAAAATAGTTCAAATTAATTCAATTATTTGACCTTCTAATAAAAATCGGTTAATATATTTATTAAATAAAAGTCTTGTTATTAAATATCCTACTAAAATTGTAATTATAATAAGAATAACTAAAGTATGATCATGAAAAAAAATAATTTGTTCTATTAAAGGGGATGCTCTATTTTGTAAATTTAAATTTGATCATGTTGCAATTTCTAAAAAAAGGATAATCCTTTATAAATGGGGTTTAAATCCATTACATATAATCTGCCATATTAGAAAAAATTTCTTAAAATGGGTAATTCATTATATGAATGTTCAGCGGGGGGTAGATTTTGATATCATTCAATTGAAGAAGATAAATTTAAAGTAAATAAAGCAATCCGTTGATTAATTATAGATTCTCAAATAATAATTAACATAAATATGATAGCTAATAGTGAGATATAAGATCCTAAAGATGAAATAATATTTCATGAAATATAAGAATCAGGATAATCAGAGTATCGTCGAGGTATCCCTGCTAATCCTAAGAAATGTTGAGGGAAAAAAGTTAAATTTACTCCAATAAATATAATAAAAAATTGAATTTTTAATAAATAAGGGTTTAAAGATAATCCTGTAAATAAAGGGTATCAGTGGATAAATCCTCCTAAAATAGCAAATACAGCTCCTATAGATAAAACATAATGAAAATGAGCGACTACATAATAAGTGTCGTGGAGGGTGATATCAATTGATGAATTTGATAAAATTACTCCTGTTAATCCCCCTACTGTAAATAAAAATACAAATCCTAATCTTCATAAAATTGATGGAGAATAATTAATTTGAGTTCCATGGAAAGTAGCTAATCATCTAAAAATCTTAATTCCAGTTGGGACAGCAATAATTATAGTTGCTGATGTAAAATAAGCACGAGTGTCAATATCTATACCAACAGTAAATATATGATGAGCTCATACAATAAATCCTAATAATCCAATAGCTAATATAGCATAAATTATTCCTAAACAACCAAATGTTTCCTTTTTACCTCTTTCTTGAGAAATAATATGAGAAATTATTCCAAATCCTGGTAAAATTAAAATATAAACTTCTGGATGACCAAAAAATCAAAATAAATGTTGGTATAAAATTGGGTCCCCACCTCCTGCAGGGTCAAAAAAAGAGGTATTTAAATTTCGGTCTGTTAAAAGTATAGTAATAGCTCCAGCTAAAACAGGTAATGATAATAATAATAAAAATGCAGTAATTCCTACTGCTCAAATAAATAAAGGTATTTGATCAAAAGATAAACTATTTAATCGTATATTAATAATTGTAGTAATAAAATTAATAGCCCCTAAAATAGAAGAAATTCCAGCAAGATGTAAGGAGAAAATTGCTAAATCAACAGATCTACCTCCATGAGCAATATTAGAAGATAAAGGAGGATAAACTGTTCATCCTGTACCTGCTCCATTTTCTACAATTCTTCTTGAAATAAGTAAAGTTAAAGAGGGGGGGAGAAGTCAAAAACTTATATTATTTATTCGAGGAAAAGCTATATCAGGAGCTCCTAATATTAAAGGTACAAGTCAGTTTCCAAATCCACCAATTATAATAGGTATTACTATAAAAAAAATTATAATAAATGCATGGGCTGTTACAATAGTATTGTAAATTTGATCATCTCCAATTAAAGATCCAGGGGTTCCTAATTCTGCTCGAATTAATAATCTTAAAGAAGTTCCTACTATTCCTGCTCAAATTCCAAAAATAAAATATAATGTTCCAATATCTTTATGATTTGTTGAATAAAGTCATTTTCGCTAAATAAAATGGCTGAGATAAGCGATAAATTGTAAATTTATTTACGAGAAAAAAATTCTCTTTTATTAAGCTTTATATTCAAAAATGATATAAAATTGCAAATTTTAAGGAGTAGAAATTTCTATTAAGGCTTAAAGAATAATTTCTTTATAAATAATTTTGAAGATTATTAGTTTATTTAACTTAAAACCTTAATAAAAAAAAAAAGTTCTTAAAATTATTCCTGTTAAAGAAATAAAAGAAAAAAAATTAATAACTAAGAAATAATTATTTTTAATATAAATTTTAAATCATTTTATTTTTATATAATTAAATATAAATGCTGAATAACTAATACGAATATAAAAAAATAATATAATTAATCTTATTATAACAAAAATAAAAATTATTAAATATATATTATTATTAATTAAAAAATTAATAATAATTCATTTAGGGAAAAATCCAATAAATGGAGGTAAACCTCCTAAAGAAAGAAAATTAATTAATAAGTTAATTTTAATAAAAAAATTTATATTATTAATGAATAATTGATTAATAAAATATATATTTAAAATATAAAATAAAAAACATATAATTCTGATTATAAAGGAATATATAAAAATATAAAAAAATCATAAAGTTTCTCTAATTATAATAGAGGAAATTATTCACCCTAAGTTATTAATTGAAGAAAAAGCTATTAATTTACGTAAAGAAGTTTGATTTAATCCTCCAATGGCTCCAATAATAATATTTATTAAAATAATAATAGTAATAAAATTTTTATTTAAATAATAAGATAAAATAATTAAGGGGGTAATTTTTTGTCAAGTTATTAAAATAAATCTATTAAATCATGATAAACCTTCAATAATATTAGGGAATCAAAAATGAAAGGGGGCACTTCCTATTTTTATAAGTATTGATGAATTTATTATAATAGAAATAAAATTATTTATTTCAAAATTTTTTATTAAAATTATTTTAAAAAGAATAATAAATAAAAAATTAATAGATGCAATAGATTGAGTTAGAAAATATTTTAATGATGCTTCTCTTGATAATAAGTTATTGGAATTAGAAATTAGGGGAATAAATCTTAAAAGATTAATTTCTAATCCGATTCAACATCCAAATCATGAATTAGAGGAAATAGAAATTAAAGTTCTAAAAAATAAAATAAAAAGAAAAAATATTTTATTAGAATTAAGTATAAAGTAAATATAAAATAAGAAATTTTAATTTCTTTAAAGAATTAAAAATTCAATAATTAGTATATTTTAGTGTAAGATGCACAATAGTTTTTGATACTATTAGGTATAGTTTAATTCTATAAAGTATAATAAAGGTAAAAATAATTTACTTAATTTATCCTATCAGAATAATCCTTTAATCAGGCACTTTATTTAATTTATTTTTAAAAAAAAGAATAATTCTTTATAGTTGGGGTATGAACCCAAAAGCTTAATTTAGCTTATTTTTAA